GTATATTGCACCTTTAACATAGCGGTGGCGGTGGTAAATAGTGTGTAGCTACCGAAACTTAAACTTAAAATGCTAACTTTTTTTTTCTTTAGCATAAGGGTCCCCTCCTACTATAAGTATCTATATTTTTTATTAACGACGAGATCGCTTATCGACTTTCGTATGTTTTCGGAAATTCGAAGTAGGTGCAAATTCTCCCAACTTGTGACCTACCATATCATCTGTTATATAAATAGGTAGATGTTCTTTTCCATTATGGATAGCAATAATATGGCCGATCATTGCGGGTATAATGGTAGATGCCCGGGACCAAGTTTTTATTATTTCTTTTTCTTCTATATTCAACGTTTGTTCAATTACTCTTTTACCCGCAAATGCAATGGTGGCCTCGGGTTCGGCAATAACGACCTTCCCCAACATACCAAAACTAGCTGTTACCCCACCAGTAGTAGGATTGACTTCTAAAAATCGAGACGTTCATCGAATCTGAATAAGATATCGATAAATTCGCTAAGAGCGGCAGACGACTTTAATTCGTCTGTAAGTAGTATCTGCCCGGGAGTTGCGCTTATTAAGAGCTGAGTAACGAATTGATCTAAAACGTCCTCCCGTATAGACTGTAGCTTTAGGCCCGCCCATTTTTGTCTCCAAATGGCGACAATGAAAAAGGCTTTCGTAAAGAGCTGAATATATGCAGCTCCCATCGAAAGTAGTTTTTCCATTTCAGAAGTATCCGGGTCGTTTGCATTTCGTGCATGCCCCGCTATACAGTCGTAATGAGTCAGATGCCGAAGGGCTGTGACATAGCCTAGTAGGTCACCCGCAGCGGTCTGCATTTCCTCGAGATTTTGATTCGGATGTTCATCTTGAATCAAAATTAGCGATTTTTTGAACCAATCCCGGTATTGGTCCAATATATCAAACTCCTTTTCTACGAATAGAAACTTTTTGGAAGTCTCGCGTTCTATCCAGTAGAAGATGAACATCCGCAAATAATGCGGAAAATACGGAAAATTCTTGAGGGAATTTTGCGTAGAATCGGGTTTTATGAGTTTATCTTGCAAAACCGGATCAATTTCGGATTTCCTATTATTTAGAACATTTTCGAAACGCTCTAACATTTTTTTCAATTTTTCGAAATGATTATTCCAATTGTCGTCGTTATTTTGGGCCGGGTGGCTCTCATAGCCATTTATTCGGTTCATAATATACTTAGATTTATTATTTATTTTGATTGTCATTATTTATACTTATTTGATTGATGATTTTGTTTTAAAAAATAGTTAGTGATATTATTTAGATTATTTAGTTATAAAATAAGTGATTCCATTTATCTTTTTGCTCATCTATATTATTTCGATTATAAAATAAGTGATTCGATTTCTCTTTTTAAAAGATAGAACAAAACAATAAGCGTTTCGATTAATAAGTGATTCGATTTCTCTTTCTAAAAGATAGAATAGAACAATAAGTGTTTAGATAAGTGGTTAGATTTCTCTTTAGAAAAGGTAGAATAGAACAAAAGAGGAAATACAAAAAGTATAGAATATAGAAACTTTCTTTACTTTTTGTATTTCCTTAATTAAATTTTGTTTAATTTAGGGAGAAATTCTTTTAAAATCTCCGCCTTTTTTAAAATATCCTGAACAGTTTCTGTAGGTTGAGCACCCTTTTCAAGGAAATATAGAATAGCAGGAACATTTAAATAAGTTTGATTCGTTATCGGATCATAAAAACCCACTTTCCCAAGATCTCTTCCTTCTCTTCGAGATCGAACATCAATTGCAACGATTCGATAGACGGCTCATTGGGATAGATGTAGATGAATAATACCCCCCCTAGAAACGTATAGGAAGTTTTCGCCTCGTACGGCTCGAGAAAAAATGATTCCTAGTTCTATTTTTGTATAAAATAAAAATGGCAAATTGGTCTATAAAACGATCAAATCAATTAGATTATGATTGAAGTCCTTTTTTATTCTTCGTTCCTGAAAACTTAAAAAACCATTCGTACTCATAACTCAAGTTGAATAACTCTCAAATAGCTCAAAGGAAAATCTTTAGGCATTTCATTTTTTGAGTGGTCTTTAAACCCCTTTCCTTTTTGTTTGTCTCGTTTACAAATCTATTTGTATTGGATTTTTTTCTGGTCTAGTTATTGAGACAATTGAAAGGGTGTTTCCTTGTTCTGGGATCCTTTATCTTTTCTTTGTTTTAAATCATTGGGTTTACACATAACTTCGGTGATTTTTAATCCTTTCAAAATGGCAGCAACCTACCTTTTTTTGTGATTTCTTTCTATCTTTTATCAAAGAATCATACAAACGGTTGATTTCCACGCGATACATTTTGTATCGAAAGAGTTTTGTCAATTCTAAGAAACTTTCCTTTTCGATTGGAACCCTTTCCATATCGAAAATATACTTACGAAGTTGTTCCAATTTATTGATTGGCATTAACCCTAGATCCTTGCCCCTGAGAAATGAATCAATACTTTCTACTCGAGCTTCATCATAGACTATTTACATTACAACCCCCCCCAAAAAAAAAAAAAAATAAAGGAGAGGTTCTAGTGGAACAGAACAACCGATGTCGAGCCAAGAGCACCTTCATTCTTTTATAAAGTGGTGGGTGTAAAAATCCACAACGGACCGTGTCCTTCAAGTCGCACGTTGCTTTCTACCATATCGTTTCAAACGAAGTTTTACCATAACATTTCTCTAATTTGAAGCCGGTATGGAATCATGAATAATCATTTGTTCAGTCGGTAGGAACAAGTTTTACCCAGAATTCCCTTTGATTATTGTATAACTATTCCGGCTATTCTTGATTGTCTTTCGAATCAAGAAAATCGTGTATTTTTCTGACAATTTCGTCTTTATCTTTCTCCTCCAAACCTTCTATTTCTAGGAGGTCCTCGCGAGTGTAGATTACGATCATTATAAGATCGTGTATTGTATATATGCTGTCTTTTATAAGTAAAATAGTGACTTTTCGAGACAAGCCTAGCTCTGGAATATACAATAGACGTGGATTTCTCCTTATGTATAGCACGATATACCACTCCGGTAGAAATTTGAATTTCTGAGAGTTAGAATAAAAATAAAATAACTCCGTTAGAGTGTCCGACCAAAATTTTCATTATAAGTTAAGGAAGATAAAATACGAGCTTGTTTTATAGCAATAGTAATTAATCGTTGTTGTTTCAAGGTCAATCTATTCACTCGTCTATCAATCTATTCACTCGTCTAGATAATATTTTTCCTTGTTGACTAATAAATCGATTAATTACACTCATGTTTCTATAATCAATTCGATCCCCCGATTGAATCGGGGGGAAACGCCTACGAAACCGAATTTCGGATTATCGGCGTCTAAAGAACTGGATCGCGTAGTAGAGTAATAACGCGCACCAGATTATCCGACTTTCAACACCCATAATCGGTTTGCATAATGCACGGTTATCGAAACCGAAATAAGGGGGTGTACCCTTTACTACGGTCAGGGGCATTGCTTCGTAAATAGCCTCTACTAGCTCCTCTTCATTACAGAAAGAAGTTTTCGTGTCAATTGCTTTCATTCCCACCCTTATATGACGATATGAAGGAGCATGAGCTAGAACTCGATTAGTGTCTTTTAGGAATGCTATTACCTGGCATCGCGCAGTAATTGGTAACCCGTTATTATCTATACCTTCAACTACCAGAGCGTTATAAAGCTTTGGCATCTTGCCCGACGGAAATTCGATTTCTAGGGCTGGCCCAATCATTTTAACCACATATCCGACGTTTTTTTCTACTCTTACAGAATCATTATTTTGGGAAATATTTTGCGTCATAAAAAACCCTTATTTTTTTTCTATTTTTTTTTTCGATTGAACGGCCATTCTAAATTAAATTTAATTAATTAAATAACTCATTTATACAGACATAGTCAAGGGGCCCTCTATGATCCATGATCATAGAAATGAAGGGATATTTTAATCCTTACCAACTTGATCTTGTTGCCCCTGGCAACAAACATGCGTGAACCATTTCACGAAGTATGTGTCTGGATAGTCTAAAGTCTCGATAGTTAACTCTCGCTCTTCCGGTCGAAAAACAACGTCGACGAAGGCGTGTAGGTGCACTATTCCGCGGTGGGGATTGTAACTTTCCATGAATTTCTAATTGTTTACTTACCGGTAGAAAGAGTTTCTATTATTCTATTTTTTGCTAAATTGGGTAATTTCATTTACCTGATTCCCCTTTTACAGACTAGGACAAAGAATTGAGCCAAAAGGAAGATAATTATAAATTTGTCAAATTTACTCAGTGGTTTCTTTTCCCAGTTAATGAAACCCGGATTGCGAATCTCTCCAATGTATATGCTTTGGCCACCTTCAAACGTTTCAGTTCTACCTTTCAGAGCACTTAGAGGAGCTTTTGTATCTAACACTTCCATCCCTTCCCTTAAAGTACCTTTCCTATTAGACATTAATATTATAGCGAGAACTCGATTATTTTCAAGGATACGCTGGACTTCGCAAATGACATAAGTATAACCTACCCCACCGGGGTAGCTCTCCTTTATAATTAAGGCGTTCAAAACCTTAGGCATCTTGTCTGGCGGAAAACCGATATCCAAAACAGCATCAATTTGTTGAAGAAGCTTTCCTTCTTTTTTTTCTTCAATACCAGAATCGCCAGGAACACAACTAATTGGATTTTTAGTATCCATGTTTTATTTTTTTTATTCGAATTCAATTTCGATTCTGTTTACTGAATAACATGAAATTTTTCCCAACTTCTTTTTTTATAAATTTTTTATAAAAAAAATATAAAAATATAACTTATTTTTTTATAAACAAAATTTAACCTTTTTATATAGGGATTGTCAAGTATATGATCGATCATATATCTTATTATAATTGATTCTTAAATAATATGGATTCGAATCTGATGGCCCTATAGAAATATTAATATACAGATTTCATTTCAATTGGAATTTGGTTATTCACCATGTACGAGGATCTCTACTAAGCATCCATGGCTGAATGGTTAAAGCGCCCAACTCATAATTGGAGAGTTCGTAGGTTCAATTCCTACTGGATGCATGCTAATGGGACCCTCTACTACGTCTATAGAAATATCTGATTCTCTATCTTATTGTATATATATAGATTAATATTGTAATGGAATGAATATTCTGACTTATAGCTTCCTTGTTCGTCTCCTAAGTATAAGATAGAGATATATTTTTTTATTTCGAATTTCTTTATTTATATACCATATTTTCATTTCTTTATTTATATACGATAGGTCCCGAGAATATTGTAATGAATATTCTGACTTACTTGACCTGACTTATAGCTTTTTTGTTCGTATAGAAAGCGGATTCGAAATTCTCTTTCATTCCACCTGTACCCAGGCGCTTCATATTCGCCCGGAGATTGTCTGTCTTTAACAATGAAGAAAATAGTGTACGGTTCCATAGATCTCGATGAAATCCAAATATTCCAAATTTTCCAAATCTTCTGATTGTAGAAGTCTCTTCCACTTCGAACTGTGAGTATCTTTTATGATGATTAGAAGATCCTCGATAGTATAGATCTTTTCTTCCATGAGGAAACTAGTTATTCGGGTAGATAACCTCAATTCTGAAATAAAGAAAAAAGCCGGGTCTTTTCTTTTTCTAGAGATATAGACTATCAACCTACACCACCACGGTTTCACTTTCAGTTTATCAAAGTTACAATAGAATAAGGCCGTTAAAGCCCACGAATTATTAACAAATTCGTCTATTTTTCTGACAATTTCCTCTTTATCTTTCTCCTCCAAACCTTCTATTTCTAGGAGGTCCTCGCGAGTGTAGATTTCCATTATTATTAATTGATTAAGAAAAAGAAGTCTTTCTTCATCAAAAAGTACATCAACTACTCTTTTAGATAAGCCGAATTTGCGGACAAGCATATATCGTGGATCCCCTTTTTCGAACAAAAGAAGACGGCAAATTTTTTTCTTTATTGCAACCCAGTTTATATGGAAAAAACAGAAACAAGCCAGAAGAATCAAAATATGGGAGACTTGTTGCCTTTGTAAAACATACCTTTGCAAAACTAATTGATGTCTTTGTAAAACTAAAAGTTGCATGATGGTTTTCCTCTTCATGATGGTTTTCCCCCTGTTTTTCTTTTTTTATTTATATATTCTAACCTTTTTATATAGTGATTGTCAAGTATATCATCGATCATATATCTTATTATAATCAATTCTATTTCTTTTTTTATAAAAAGAATAATCTAAACTTTTTATATAGGAATTGTCAAGTATATGATCGATCATATATCTTATTATAATTGATTCTTAAATAATATGGATTCGAATCTGATGGCCCTATAGAAATATTAATATACAGATTTCATTTCAATTGGAATTTGGTTATTCACCATGTACGAGGATCTCTACTAAGCATCCATGGCTGAATGGTTAAAGCGCCCAACTCATAATTGGAGAGTTCGTAGGTTCAATTCCTACTGGATGCATGCTAATGGGACCCTCTACTACGTCTATAGAAATATCTGATTCTCTATCTTATTGTATATATATAGATTAATATTGTAATGGAATGAATATTCTGACTTATAGCTTCCTTGTTCGTCTCCTAAGTATAAGATAGAGATATATTTCTTTATTTCGAATTTCTTTATTTATATACGATAGGTCCCGAGAATATTGTAATGAATATTCTGACTTACTTGATCTGACTTATAGCTTACTTGTTCGTAGACAAAGCGGATTCGGAATTTTCTTTCATTCCACCTGTATCCATGCGCTTCATATTCGCCCGGAGTTCGCTCCTAGAAATATCTCCATCCCTGCCCCCTCACGTCAATCCCATGAGCCTCTTATCCATTCTCATTCAATCCCGGCGGGGGGGCAAGTCAAAATAGAAAAACTCACATTTGGGGTTAGGGATAATCAGGATCGAACTGATGCCTTCCACCACGTCAAGGTGACACTCTACCGCTGAGTTATATCCCTATCCCTTCTTTGCCTCCATCGAGAAATAGAACTGACGAATTCTAAGGTCAAGAAAATAAACGCCACTATTCTTGAACAACTTTGAACCGAGCCTTCTCTTTATTTTATTTATATTAAATATTTTATTTATATTCAATATAATGGGGCAAATCGGATTCAATTGTCAACTGCCCCTATCGGAAATAGGATTGACTGCGGATTCGAGCCATAGCACATTAATTGTTATGTTCTATAACATTTATTTGTTATTCTTTTCTATTCTATATTCATATGAATTCGGAATTGAATAGATAAGAATGAAAAGAATAGAGTTAATAGGGACGATTCTAATAGTTTAGAATAGGGACGATTCTAATAGTTTATTAAATTCCTATGCATGTCAAATTTCTCTTATGTGAGCCCGCTTAACGGATCGGTTAGAGCATCGCATTTCTAATGCGATGGTCTTCGGTTCGATTCCGATAGCCTAAGAGACAAAG